AGGATTGCCCATTTTTAATTCCAGGGTTTCTCTGAATTTGGAAGTTACCACTTAGTAGGTTTCCATACCAAGGCTCAATCCAATCAAGTCCGTAGCGTCTACCAATTTCGCCATATCCCCTTTTGATTTGAGACCAAGATCCAGTTGGAATTCCACCCATCTCTTTCATTTATTTTGTTTGGAACTGTTGAATTCATTAGATAATGATTCCCATATTGAAAAAGTGTATGCTGCTATTTGATTTTTTTGACGATCCTCTATCAGTTTATTTCTATTGGATAAACCTTGTTTCAATCAGAAATGATTCTATCATTGATGTATCCGCAATTCAATATGGATAGATATATCCCATATATATGTTTCTCCCTCCCTTTCTTTTTTACAGTGCGATTTGGAATACTGGAACGGTCGATATTCATTCTTCTTTTTTTTTTTCGTCCTATCTCTTCCTTTTCCGAATGAAACCAGAAGAATGTCTCATTCTAATTTGGATTGTATCTTCATCCTTATCTTATCTTTTCTTAGGACCGATCCGCTCGCTATACGCTATAATTATTGCTATAACTGCTTTACTTTAAGAAAGAAATAAATAAATTTTATATTAAGAAATAATTAGATTTTTTATAATCATAATTTATAATTTTAAATTATCATAATCATATATATATATATATATATTCATTAACATATATATACATATTAAAAAATATAAATAGAATGTATAAATATATAAATAAAATGCATAAAAAAAGAATAGAATGTATAAATAATAATTAATGTAATTAATATGAGAGAATGAAAATTCTACTAATTAGTCATATATTTCTATATAGTTCATATTAAATTAATTTAAATTAATAGCTAATAGCCCTAAGCTAAGATCCAGCAGTTTCCTGAATTCCTATACACTATTTCTATTTGTTATACTATTTCTATTTCTGTTATGTGAGCCCGCTTAGCTCAGAGGTTAGAGCATCGCATTTGTAATGCGATGGTCATCGGTTCGATTCCGATAGCTGGCTTTTTTTTCTCTATCGATTTTTCCATGATTGATAATCTCTCCTTTTCTCAAAATGTTGGATCACCGATCTATTATGTCGTGGTAACTTGTAACTATGAATAAAAAATGGATTGGAGCAATTAGATCTCTACAGAACAAATCATAAAACGGAGCCTCAACTTCCTATATATACAAAAAATCCGGATATTAATAGAATTCATTTCATTCTACTTTGTAATACTTCAGTAAATTTAGCTTTGCTTTGTTTATCCTTTAGTTCAGTCTTAATTTAAGATTTATTCTGTAAAATGAAATTTCAATAAAATAAAAAAGGAGTCTTTATGTCTCGTTATCGAGGACCTCGTTTCAAAAAAATACGCCGTCTGGGGACTTTACCAGGACTAACTAGTAAAAGACCTAAATCCGGAAGTGATCTTAAAACCCAATTGCGTTCTGGGAAAAGATCGCAATATCGTATTCGTCTAGAAGAAAAACAGAAATTGCGTTTTCATTATGGTCTGACGGAGCGACAATTAGTTAGATATGTACATATCGCTGGAAAAGCCAAAGGGTCAACAGGTCAGGTTTTACTACAACTACTTGAGATGCGTTTGGATAACATCCTTTTTCGATTGGGTATGGCTTCGACCATTCCTGGAGCTAGGCAATTAGTTAACCATAGACATATTTTAGTTAATGGTCGTATAGTGGATATACCAAGTTATCGTTGCAAACCCCGAGATATTATTACTACGAAGGATAAACAAAGATCGAAAGCTCTGATTCAAAATTATATTGCTTCACCCCCCCCCGAGGAATTGCCAAAACATTTGACTATTGACTCATTCCAATATAAAGGATTAGTAAATCAAATAATAGATAGTAAATGGATCGGTTTGAAAATAAATGAGTTGTTAGTCGTAGAATATTATTCCCGCCAGACTTGAACCTAACGAAAATAACAAAGAAAGATTCAGAGAATTTTGCCCTCTTTTCGACGAAGTAAATAGATCTAAGGGCCTTGATCCGCATTTTTCTCATTCACGTATTACAAATAGATCAGCAGTAGGATTTTTTTTTTCTTTTTTGCTCTTTCCGATATTTGTATTTTACGTACCGCAGTAATGTAATTAGGAATAGAGAATTTCTGGAATAGAGAATTTCTATCAAATAAAAGTCTTATTGCTGGAATAATGGTATCAGTTGTTATTTGATTTGATACATTGTGGTCGGTCACGTTGGTGAATTAACAGAAACGGAAAGAGAGGGATTCGAACCCTCGGTAAACAAAAGCCTACATAGCAGTTCCAATGCTACGCCTTGAACCACTCGGCCATCTCTCCTACATAATCTTATTATTGACCAGAAACCGAGTGAATAGCGAGTCATTCATATTATTGCAGTACAGGTATGACCGATCAATGGTTCCATAGGAATAATTCCTTTCAAATTTCCTATTTCTCAACACCAACTTCTCTCATCAGCTACCCCATGGATCTATTACAAATTCATGAATCGTCCCATGGATTTTTATTTCCATTGTATGGCATGACGTATACACGTCATGTAAACAAAACGGATGGTTACTCTACTCTATTTTATCATGGAATAATTATTCTTTTTCCTCTTTGGATCATAACCAAGTCAAAACTTCTCGAGTTATCAAAATCCGTAGTAAAAGAAAGTCCTTGGTTATTCAACTTAGATGAAATCTTAGATGAAATAGTAATAGTTCCGTTCATTGGTATACTACGAAATTGTAATGAAATCCAATCTGATTCAAATATTTCATATCTCTCCTTGTCCAAACAAAATGGGAAAATTTGAGCGGAAGGTCCACATTTTTAGAATTAGTCTGTTTTATGTTATTTCGTATTGTACAATTCCTTTGTTTGTGGGATCATTTTCCCCGAAAGGTAATGAAAAGAATTCTAATTATAGATTATAGAAAGGATTGCTAATTATGCCTAGATCTCGGATAAATGTAAATTTTATTGATAAGACCTCTTCAATTGTAGCCAATATTCTATTACGAATAATTCCGACAACTTCAGGAGAAAAAAAGGCATTTACCTATTACAGAGATGGTGCGATTTGATTCTTTTTTCTTCTTTTTTTTTCAGTATTATGAGAAAGATACGTGATTCGGGATAGAAAGAACCAAATTATTGAAATAAACCTACGCTTGGTGAAGGTGAGTTTGAAGATAAAACAATTCCTTCTGTCGTGTATCCTCGATTGATGCAGCCTCGGATGCTTCAATTGTTAATTTGAGTATTGAGCGAAAGGTTACACCTATGGGTTCTATATTGTAGGTCAATCCTATTCCACTAGTACCAATAGGCAGCATAGGGGAAGAAGCACTACACCAAGGAATCAACAATACGAAAACTTTGTTATAAATTTCCCTTTTCCTTATTGGTATCGGGACTAACAAGAATGGTTGGGACAACAAACATCCATCTCGTTCGTACTTTGGATACCCATATAACCATCAAAGATCGTTGAAGTGACTAATTCCTGAAAATAGGAGGCGTTGAGGACAAAGAAATTGTTGGAGTTACCATTTCCATCTAGTACTAATATGATTGGTGTTAAAAAAACCTCTTGCGGGAAGGCTGGCTAGAGATTTCTTGTAAAAATACCAGCTCCTGTCAGTTCATAATGAGAATAGTTAAATTTTGATTCCATGGATTATTCCCCTTAGTACTATGCACAGAAGGGGGGAGCCGTATGAGATGAAAATCTCACGTACGGTTCTGGAACGGAGATTCTTTGAATAGAATGAACGACCGTAACGGATGTTGGCTCAATCCGAAGGAAATTATGCGGAAGCTTTACAGAATTATTATGAAGCTACGCGACCAGAAATTGATCCCTATGATCGAAGTTATATACTCTATAACATAGGCCTTATACACACAAGCAACGGAGAGCATACAAAGGCTTTGGAATATTATTTCCAGGCACTAGAACGAAACCCTTTTTTACCACAAGCTTTTAATAATATGGCCGTGATCTGTCATTACGTGCGACTATCTCCACTATAGAAAGAAGGAAAAAAAGATCAAATCAACTAGTAAATACTAGAAAAAAAATGGGCTTTCTACATATGCATCGTTCAAAGCAACGATTTTGATCAGCTGTAGCAAGGAAAGAGACTTCACAAGAACCAAAATAGGAAGAAATGGATACGGCCTATATATTCTATGGATAAAGGATCGAATTGATAGAGAAAGCACCGTAAAGATCAATTAGCGAGCTATTGGGTCGATACAGTTAAGAACTGCTTACTTATGTCATGATATGGAATAAAAGTTAGGAATCAACTTATGTAATAGAGTCGATCCACTAAGGTATTGAGCAGCGGTGTAGCATCAGATCCCAAAGATAGTAAGTTCTTTTTTTTTCTTATGGAGGAAAAAAGTCTTTTTCAAAGATTCTATATGAATTTCATATATGAAACCGAGATAGTTACCTTTCAGAAAATTCTAACGATATAGGGGAATATCTATGTTTCATTCGTCTGAAGGTGGGAAAAAAGATAAAACTAATTATTGATCAAAATAAGAGTTTGAAACTTAATGTAATTAACTTCTTTTGTTTTTGTTAACCCAAGAAAAAATGGGATAGATTTATGAGAAATCTAATTCAGTTAGCATAGGATAGATTAAGATGGAACGCAAAAAGAATCGATTGCTGAGCCGTATGAGGTAGGAAACTCTCAAGTACGGTTCTAAGGAAAGGAACCACCTATTCCGACCGGGGAGAACAGGCCATTCTACAGGGTGATTCCGAAATTGCGGAGGCTTGGTCCGATCAAGCTGCTGAGTATTGGAAACAAGCTATAGCGCTTACTCCAGGTAATTATATTGAAGCACATAATTGGTTGAAGATCACGAGGCGTTTCGAATTCGAATAAGACCACTCTTTTGTTTAATTCATTAAAATTGGGTGTTGGATCCATCAATCAAATAAAATAGATCGTTCCTATGAGAAG